CGATGCAGAGGAAATGAATGCATTTCCATACTATAAATAAGTAAGTGGGATAGATAAAACATTGGATCGTGCCACATCACTTATTCTACAGGATCTTACGGAGCCTGTTCATGCATGACATAATTCGGACATGATCATAGAAAAAATTCTCCTCAAGCGAACCGGCCTATCCTATGCTACATAGGGGGATTTACGTGGTGGTTGGATGCGGAGACACGTTTGGTTGTGAATTTCAACGTGGTGGATAAAATAATATATCAGCATGGCCCAATCAATAGTTCAAGTCACACACTCCCATAATCCATCCATCCTCTCTTCGGAGAATCCACTTCAACTATTCTTATCAAATAAGAACTAAACTACTTCGGAGTTGAAGAGAAGTATCAAAAAACATGTCTTATTTTTTCAATAATACATATTTGTAGCAATGAAATACTATTGTTCCTTCCCGATAGGATATATCAGAAATTACAAATATCTATGATCTGTTTTCTCTATAAAATAAAGCTATAACTATAAAGGACCTGAAATACCTTGCTTACGTATCATTGGGAAGTGCATTAACATAAATACGGCAGTAAGAAGAGGCAATACAAAAGTGTGTAAACTATAAAAACGAGTCAAGGTAGATTGACCCACACTAGCACTTCCACGTAATAACTCTACCAAAGGAGATCCTATTATAGGAATAGCGTCAGGCACGCCTGTCACAATTTTTACTGCCCAATAACCAATTTGGTCCCGAGGTAAGGAATAACCAGTTACACCAAAAGATGCAGTCAATACAGCCAGAACCACACCTGTAACCCAAGTTAATTCGCGGGGTTTTTTAAACCCACCTGTAAGATACACACGAAATACGTGCAGAATCATCATTAGAACCATCATACTTGCTGACCATCGATGAACTGATCGAATTAACCAACCAAAGTTAGCTTCAGTCATTATGTATTGAACAGAGGAAAAGGCCTCCGTAACAGTTGGACGATAGTAAAAAGTCATAGCAAAACCCGTAGCTACTTGTACTAAAAAACAAGTAAGCGTGATTCCTCCTAGACAATAAAATATGTTGACATGAGGAGGAACATATTTACTAGTTATATCATCTGCAATCGCTTGAATCTCGAGACGTTCCTCGAACCAATCATATACTTTATTGAGATAGGGAATCCGAGAGGACCCCCCCCCGAGAACTGTATATGAGAATTTCATCTCGTACGGCTCAAACAGAAACACACAAATACCGATTTTGACGTATATGCAATAGAAAGTTCAAAACTTCTTAGCTGCTCGATGCAATTTGTGCCAAAGATAGGAAGTAAAACAAATCCGAAATCTCTTCTTTGTGATGCTAATGCCAAAAATATCAAGTTAGCTCGTACACCTTTCTTTTTCTTTATATTGATCGTTCCAGGCCTCTTGAATCTTCTCTTTCCTATTTTTGTTTGTTTTTGTTATTTAATTTATTGTTTTTTGTGCGTAATGCGGGTCGACTTTTGTTTTACTGTTGATAGGAATTCCCTTGTTAAGACCCTATAAATCAATTAAAACCTCAGATTCATACAAGAACCACGATGATTTAATCCCAAGCTAAATAAAAGGGTTCTTTGAGTAAAAACCATTTGATCATCAATTATTCAATTTCAATGAGTGGATGTAATGACTCAACAAAATCTAGAGAAAGAAGTTGTTCTTCAGATAAAATTAATTTCATAAGTCTAAAGAAAGAAAAATTATTTAATTTAGGAAATAACCATCTGAAATTTTTTTTAGTCCGGTTGCGAGGTCTAAATAATAGGTATGAATCATAGTTAGAATATTTTTTTTCTTACTTTTATCTATAATATTCCGTGTTCCAGATATTAGAATAAATATCCGACGGGGTGGAATCATCTTAATAGAGATGACAGGGCCGTTCTCTGTATTATCAATAGGATCAATTATAACAAGTCACACGCTCATATTCCGGAAATACCGAAAAAAAAAGAAATACCACAGTCGAACTACCAAAAAGGTCTATAAAGTTTTAAATAATTTTTTTTTATTGAAAAACTAGAGGTTCATAGTTCTTATGAACCTAACTCATTGAAATTCCATCCAGTAAAACGGAAGAATTATAAATTTCCAAAATAATAGATAGGAATATTGCAAATAGAGCCATTGCAACTCCCATAAGTGGTGTAGTCCCCCAGCCCGGAGCTACTTTACCATATTCTGAATTCAATGGTTTCAATAAACTCCCTACAGTAGTTTGTCTTGGCCTAGATCTAGAACTACCCTCAACGGTTTGTGTAGCCATAAATCCTATTTAATCATTGATTGAGATCGGTTGACTTTGTATACTATTCCGTTGTAATTGTAAATAAATAAACGATCTTATCGTAGATCCATTGTGATCTTGAAATTTTCTAAAAATGGAAACAGCAACCTTAGTCGCCATCTTCATATCAGGTTTACTTGTAAGCTTTACGGGGTACGCCTTATATACCGCTTTTGGGCAACCCTCTCAACAACTAAGAGATCCATTCGAGGAACACGGAGACTAGACTTGTTGAAGTAATGAGCCTCTTGATATGAGGGCCCATTACTTCAGTTTCTATAATGAAAAATTATTTCATTATTTTTTAGTATTTCATTATTTTTTAGTCGGAACCTTAGGTGATTCTCGAAAAAAGATAGCGAAAAAAATTATCCCTAAAGTCGAGACTAAAAGGAATGTATAAACCAATGCTTCCATAGATTCGATCGTGGTTTACAATTATAGCTTTCACATCTATTCGTTTGATTGAGTGGGATCATTTACCATACCATAAAAAAAGAGGGGAAAGAATCAACGAAAAGAAGTTGATTCAAGTCTCTATTTTTTTCTCGGGTACCCGAGAAAAAAATAGAGATAGAGGATAAAGATACCAGAGCAGTCTTGTATCAAACTACTTGTCTCTTTGTAGTTGGATCTCCAAGTTTTTGGAATGCTCCAAATTCCACTTGAGCATCCAAATCTGGATCAATACCAGCAAAAACATCTCTAAACAAGGTTCTAGCGCCATGCCAAATATGTCCAAAAAAGAAAAGCAAAGCAAACGAAGCATGCCCAAAAGTGAACCAACCCCTTGGACTACTACGAAAAACACCATCAGATTTTAAAGTAGCCCGGTCTAATTCAAAAATTTCGCCTAATTGTGCGCGCCTAGCATATTTTTTCACAGTAGCAGGATCGCTATAATTGACTCCATTGAGTTCGCCACCATAGAACTCAACAGTTACACCTACTTGTTCGACACTATACTTTGATTCTGCCCTTCGAAAAGGAACATCTGCCCGAACAATTCCATCTCCATCTACTAAAACTACCGGGAATGTTTCAAAAAAAGTAGGCATACGACGTACAAAAAGCTCGCGCCCTTCTTTATCTCTAAAGACGGGATGTCCTAACCATCCAACAGCTATTCCATCCCCGCTATCCATTGAGCCCGCTCTGAATAATCCCCCTTTTGCCGGATTATTACCAATGTAATCATAAAAAGCTAATTTTTCAGGAATTTTAGACCAAGCTTCCGATAAACTTAGATTTTCAGCTAGTCCGGCACCAACTCTTCGATATATCTCTTGCTGGAAGTATCCCTGATCCCACTGATAACGAGTGGGACCAAATAACTCGATTGGGGTTGTTGCCGAACCATACCACATAGTTCCAGCAACAACAAAAGCTGCAAAAAAAACAGCAGCGATACTACTAGAAAGTACAGTTTCAATATTGCCCATACGTAATCCTTTGTAGAGACGTTGAGGCGGACGGACACTAAGATGGAATAGGCCTGCCAATATGCCCAGTGTACCTGCTGCAATATGATGAGAGGCGATTCCGCCGGGAACAAAAGGATCAAAACCTTCCGCGCCCCACGCTGGGCTTACAGATTGTACTTTTCCAGTTAGTCCATAAGGATCAGACACCCATATTCCAGGACCATATAAGCCTGTTACATGAAATGCGCCAAAGCTAAAGCAAGCCACTCCTGAGAGAAATAAATGAATTCCAAAGATTTTGGGCAAATCCAAAGAAGGTTTTCCTGTACGTTCATCACAGAATATTTCTAAGTCCCAATACACCCAATGCCAGATGGCCGCTAAAAAACACAAGCCAGAAAACACAATATGTGCTCCGGCCACGCCTTCATAGCTCCAAATACCCGAATTCGTTACAGTTCCGCCTGAAATACTCCAACCACCCCATGAATTGGTTATTCCTAAACGAGTCATGAAGGGTATAACGAACATACCTTGTCTCCACATTGGATCAAGAACAGGGTCAGAGGGATCAAAAACCGCCAATTCATATAGAGCCATCGAACCGGCCCAACCGGAAACTAGAGCCGTATGCATTATATGGACAGAAAGCAATCGGCCGGGATCATTCAATACGACAGTATGAACACGATACCAAGGCAAACCCATGGAAATACCCCTTTCTCAAAGAAAAATAGACACTATGTAACTTTATCACATTGCAATAGACTTATACTATTTACCTAATCTTTTCAGCGAATTCTGTATGAGAAAAGGTTACTTTTTATTGTATTCCGTTGAAAATAACGGCTGAATTCTGTTCGTAAGAACAAAGAGAAGCAGATCTATTCTATACCCGATAAGTACCAATACGCAATGGGAGCATTAGTCCTATTTTGGGGGAATGAATGTATGGATCCTTTTTATTATTCGAACGATCCATCTCTTCATTAAGATTTTTATTTCTTAATTCTATCTTTCTCTAAAAACCTTCGAAGAAGACAATAAACTCATTCTTACGTTTCCATATTAAAGTGAAGTATAGTACTTAAATTTTTTCTTTAATTTAATGCCCATTGGTGTTCCAAAAGTACCTTTTCGGAGTCCTGGAGAGGAAGATGCAGTTTGGGTTGACGTATAGTGCGACTTGTCAGACATATTGGGTCATATGGAATTTCCCCATTTTCTCCCCCGATCGAGATATCCTCCGTTTCGCCCAAGAAATATTGTATTGATTGAAGAATCAATCATGCGTAGCGTGAAGTTAAATTAGATTAATTTAGATTGAGGAGCAATATTCTTAATTAGCAGAATTTATGGTTAACTTGGACTAAAAAAATGGAGTATCCAGGCTCTGCTCATAAAATACCAAATGGGTAATAGTAATATATGTAGAATTACCGCTTGTAGCTATGCATAGAAGATTCCTCTATTTTATTTATTTCATTAGAGAAGCACTCTTAAACTGCCATGTCAACCATTATAATAAATACATTGAATAGTTTTTTGGAGACATGAAACGAATTGAAAAAAAAAACTCGTAGCAAAAAGAAGTGGTACTGAGATCATTTGTCCTATATGTACAACTAGAATTCGGATAGATCTTTCCCCGGAGTAGAACATGAACCTAAAAGAATTCAAAGGGCCCATTCAGGAACAAGAAAATGACATCGTGATTTAAATCTCGGCGAAACAATACATCAATGAGAGGTTAATTAAATAAGTTCAGTAAATTCTTTTTTTTAGGGAAGGGGTAAAAACTCTTTCTTTTTTTAATGGAAGAAAAAACCCCTTCATTAGAAAAGCAGGAATCTCTTAAAAAAAAGAGAGATAGGATTGGAATCGACACATTGATTCTTTATTTTCGCAATTTTTTTGAACCGTATGCATCCAAAGATGCACGTACGGTTCAAAAGGGATATAATTTTGTCCTAATCAACCGACTTTATCGAGAAAGATTACTTTTTTTAGGCCAAGAAGTTGATAGCGAGATCTCAAATCAACTTGTTGGTCTCATGGTATATCTCAGTATAGAAGATGATACTAAGGATCTTTATTTGTTTATAAATTCCCCTGGTGGATGGGTAATACCAGGAATCGCTATTTATGATACTATGCAATTTGTTTCGCCCGATGTACATACAATATGCATGGGATTAGCCGCTTCAATGGGATCCTTCATTCTGGTCGGAGGGGAAATTACCAAACGTCTAGCATTCCCCCATGCTTGGCGCCAATGAGTTTTTATTAAAAAAAAAAGAAGAAGAAGACTATGCCTTCGCCATATTAAATATGAATAATAGGTAATAATAGCATGGCACTTCGAGTTCGATATGAACAAACTATTATTGTTTTTTCTAACACGATATTTTCTATCGAGATAGTAGTATGAAAAAAGGTTATTTCCGACTTGATCTTCTATGTCGGGAGTGCATTTCAGCGTCACAAACCGTTTTCTTCCACACCAGAAGCCCTTTTCTGATATTTCTCTTACAGAGTACGAAAAAAAAAAGAAACTTTGGGATTGCTAAATCACAGACGAGATAGAAAGCAACAGAACCATCATAGTATTTTTTTTTTTTACATTACAATATGAATGAAAGGAAGGGTGGTAAATGGATCATTCAACAATCTAGATCGGATGGATTCTTTTTTTTTTCTTCGAAAAAATAGAAGAGGGAAAAGGAAATTCCATTGCAGAGCCGTATGCAATGCACAAAAGGTGCCTGTACGGTAAGATAGAAGAACCATTCATGCATGATGTTAGATCAATATTATCAGGGTTATGATTCACCAACCTGCTAGTTCTTTTTATGAGGCACAAGCAGGGGAATTTATCTTGGAAGCGGAAGAACTACTCAGACTTCGCGAAACCCTCACAAAGGTTTATGTACAAAGAACAGGTAACCCTTTATGGGTTATATCCGAAGACATGGAGAGAGATGTTTTTATGTCAGCAACAGAAGCCCAAGCTCATGGCATTGTTGATCTTGTAGCGGTCGAAAATGAAACTATTGGGGATTTCGCCTAAATATATGATTCCCTCCATAATTCTATTTTTCCGTGATTTGATATTGAATGTAAATAATTCATAATCATCAATAAATCAGGTTAAGATCGATCTAAACCAACCTATTTTATTATATATATGTATGATATGCCGACAATTAAACAACTTATTAGAAACACAAGACAGCCAATACGAAATATCACGAAATCCCCCGCACTTAGGGGGTGCCCTCAACGACGGGGAACATGTACTCGGGTGTATGTGCGACTCGTTTAGTTTAGATCATGAGTTCAAACAAAATAAATACAGCAATTTTTCAAGTACCAATCACCAGTACCAAGGAATAAAGATAGATAGGATGGAAAAACGTTATTTACTATCTATAAAGCTAAAGATTCATCATCTACCTATATTTTTTTTTGTGTATGAAATTTATGGTTTCCATTGGTGCAAATCCAATCACCTCAGTTTGAGATGAGAAGTAATTCCCCATTGGTAGCAAATAGTTATCTATTAAGCGGAGGAAAGAGTACTATAAGAAGCAAAAAGGTTATGTTCCTATTTTTGAAAGAACGGACTAACAAGGTCAGCTACCTAGCCAACTTTCATAATTAAATGCCGTCACTGTATGGATAACCCTTTTGTGAAAAGAACTATTACTGATTGGTAGAGCTAAACTAAGGAGTGTGAACTATACAAGTTCACAATAACATTTGGTTAAATGAAAGAAAAGGCTCCGGTGTATAGAGAGGGCCTCACCGTTTACGAAGTAACCATAGAAACGATGGAACCCACTATTTTTTTTTTATCGCTAGAATTTATTCTTTCCGGGTATTTTATTTTACCCGGAAAGAATAAAAAATCGTGGTTGGGAAGGTCATAGTAGCAAAAGCCATTGGAATTTATATTTTATATATCGGAATAATCCGTTTTGGTATTAATTAACTAGAGGGGGGATAAGAGGATGACTGAAAGAAAAGAAATCAATTAGTTATTCATTAAAGTTTAATTTGATTCAATGACCAGAGTTAGACGAGGATATATAGCTCGGAGACGTCGAACAAAAATTCGTTTATTTGCATCAACCTTTATAGGGGCCCATTCAAGACTTACCCGAACTGCTACTCAACAGAAAATGAGAGCTTTGGTTTCCTCTCATCGGGATAGGGGCAGACAAAAGAGGGACTTTCGTCGTTTGTGGATTACTCGAATAAATGCAGCAGCTCGTGAGAATATGGTATTCTATAGTTATAGTAAATTTTTACACAATCTGTATAAGAAGCAATTGCTTCTTAATCGTAAAATACTTGCGCAAATAGCTATATCAAATAAGAATTGTCTTTACATGATTTCCAATAAGATTAGCAAATAAAAGAGATTAAAAAGTAATAACAAATAAAAGAGATTAAAAAGTAATATATCATATATATATATAAATAGCGAAAACAGAATAGAATTCCCCGGAGAATGGACTCCGGGAAGATAGAATAAAAATGAATTTAAGAAATTAAAAAGAAATTAAGATAAGTAGTGGGAATGAACGAACATCTTTCAAAAAAAAAAAAGATTTCTTCTTTCCCTATTTGTTGTTTCTTATAACACAACAATCAAATCTGGATTCGAGGTTTTTCGAGCAAAACATCAATCTGAGCTTGAGTTCCGCTTGGAGTTTTGAATCAATAGGAAGAGTATATCTAAGAGTATATCTATTTATTTCGGGTTCTGGGACTAGCCGTTCTAGGGATCGACTCAGCTCTCTCAAACTGTTTTTCATTATTAAGAAAAGGTAACAAAGATAAAATACGAGCTTGTTTTATAGCAATAGTAATTAATCGTTGTTGTTTCAAGGTCAATCTATTCACCCGTCTAGATAATATTTTTCCTTGTTCACTAATAAATCGACTAATTAAACTCATGTTTCTATAATCAATTTGATCCCCCGATTCAATTGGGGGAAAACGCCTACGAAAAGATCGCTTGGATTTGCGAAAAGGTTGCTTGGATTTATCCATGATATATTCCTTATCTCTAAATTTCTATTTCTTTATTCATTTCAGATCTGACCGAAATGAGTTTTCTTTTTTTATTTGTATATTATATATTTATATACATATATATGTTAAGTTTTTCTTTTTCCTGTTCCTTTGAAAAATAATACAATACATATGTTCCATTCGATCTATTTCTTTATTTCCCCATGAATCGTATGCTTGCGACAATAACGACAAAACTTTCTCAAGTCTAATCGACTGGGTGTATTGTGTCGATTCTTTTGAGTAATATATCTAGAAATGCCCGGCAATTTCTTATTAACACCATTTTGGGCACAACTGGTACACTCCAAAATAACTCTAACTCGGACATCTTTACCCTTAGCCATGAACCTCCTTTAAATTTTTGATCGACTTAATTCTTCTATTTTCGACCCGAATCTAAATCTAAGAAGACGAAAAGAACAAAAAAGAAAAATATATATATATATATATAAATAGAAATAAAAGTTACTAACTAGTTAATTCCAATTAATACTAATATAGAAATAGAAGTTACTAACTAGTTAATTCCAATTAATACTAATAGAAATTAATAGAATATAATAATTTTATGTGAGTAATACAATTTTTTCTAATTATCAATTATTCTTTCCAGTATTTCATTTAACTTTTTTCTATACTACGATTTCGTGGAATTTTTTACCCTATACAGGAACCTCTTTTCCATTTCTGTTCTCCAAAATAAAATAGGATCTTAAACTATAATTAAAAAAAGGGGAATGACAAAGCATCGGGGAATAAACGATTAATTTCTATCAATAGACCCGCTAAAGACCCAAACCATAGAGTAGTTAGCACGGGTGCTGTGGAGAGATATGTTTTTATATCCCGCATTGAAAATCCTCCTTCTTTATTGTAATACATATATGGTCAGATGCTGTAGTTCAAGATCATTTGTCTTTTTTGTACGGAATTCCTAACAAAAATAAATATCTACAATGAACAGTAGATGAGGTTTTCCTATCCCTGCCCCTAAAAAAGAAAGGGATACCCCTTTCTTTTTTCTTAAGCATTCTAATAAATATTCATTCTTTTTTTATTTTATCAGATGTATCTAATTTTTGATTATTTATTATATGAAACCAAAAAGAAGAAATGACAAGAAAATTTTATATGGATACAGAAAAAAATAACGATATGGAAAACAAGACAT